CACTTTATTATAATTATGAGAATCAATCCTACTACTTCTAGCCCTGCGGTTTCCACACTTGAAGAAAAAAAACTAGGGCGTATCGCTCAAATTATTGGCCCAGTACTGGATGTCGTTTTTCCCCCGGGCAAAATGCCTAATATTTATAACGCTTTGGTAGTTAAGGGTCGAGATACTGTCGGTCAGCAAATTAATGTGACTTGTGAGGTACAACAATTATTAGGAAATAATCGAGTTAGAGCTGTAGCTATGAGTGCTACAGATGGGCTGATGAGAGGAATGGAAGTGATTAACACGGGAGCTCCTCTAAGTGTTCCAGTCGGCGGAGCTACTCTCGGGCGAATCTTCAACGTTCTTGGAGAGCCTGTTGATAATTTAGGTCCTGTAGATACTCGCACAACATCTCCTATTCATAGATCTGCGCCTGCCTTTATACAGTTAGATACGAAATTATCAATCTTTGAAACAGGTATTAAGGTGGTAGATCTTTTAGCTCCTTATCGCCGTGGAGGAAAAATCGGACTATTTGGGGGAGCTGGAGTAGGTAAAACAGTACTCATCATGGAATTGATCAACAACATTGCCAAAGCTCATGGAGGCGTATCCGTATTTGGCGGAGTAGGAGAACGTACTCGTGAAGGAAATGATCTTTACATGGAAATGAAAGAATCCGGAGTAATTAATGAAAAAAATCTTGCAGAATCAAAAGTAGCTTTAGTCTATGGTCAAATGAATGAACCGCCGGGAGCTCGTATGAGAGTTGGTTTGACTGCCCTAACTATGGCAGAATATTTCCGGGATGTTAATGAACAAGATGTGCTTCTATTCATCGACAATATCTTTCGTTTTGTCCAAGCAGGATCAGAAGTATCCGCATTATTAGGGAGAATGCCTTCTGCAGTGGGTTATCAACCTACCCTTAGTACAGAAATGGGTTCTTTGCAAGAAAGAATTACTTCTACCAAAGAGGGATCTATAACTTCGATCCAAGCAGTTTATGTACCTGCGGACGATTTGACCGACCCTGCTCCTGCCACTACATTTGCACATTTAGATGCTACTACCGTACTATCAAGAGGATTAGCTGCCAAGGGTATTTATCCAGCAGTAGATCCTTTAGATTCAACGTCAACTATGTTACAACCTCGGATCGTTGGCGAGGAACATTATGAAACTGCGCAAAGAGTTAAGCAAACTTCACAACGTTACAAAGAACTTCAGGACATTATAGCTATTCTTGGGTTGGATGAATTATCCGAGGAGGATCGTTTAACTGTAGCAAGAGCACGAAAAATTGAGCGTTTCTTATCACAACCCTTCTTCGTGGCAGAAGTATTTACTGGTTCTCCAGGAAAATATGTTGGTCTTGCAGAAACAATTAGGGGGTTTCAACTGATCCTTTCCGGAGAATTAGATGGTCTGCCCGAGCAGGCTTTTTATTTGGTGGGTAACATCGATGAAGCTACCGCGAAAGCTATGAACTTAGAAGTGGAGAGCAATTTGAAGAAATGACCTTAAATCTTTGTGTACTGACTCCTAATCGAATTATTTGGGATTCAGAAGTGAAAGAAATCATTTTATCTACAAATAGTGGCCAAATTGGTGTATTACCGAACCACGCCCCTATTGCCACGGCTGTAGATATAGGTCTTTTGAGAATACGCCTCAACGACCAATGGTTAACGGTGGCTCTGATGGGTGGTTTTGCTAGAATAGGGAATAATGAGATCACCATTTTAGGAAATGATGCGGAGATGAGTACTGACATTGATCCGCAAGAAGCTCAACAAACTCTTAAAATAGCTGAAGCTAACTTGAGTAGAGCTGAGGGTAAGAGACAAGTGATTGAAGCGAATCTAGCTCTCAGACGAGCTAGGACACGAGTAGAGGCTGTCAATGTTATTTCCTACTAGTCAATACATCAAAATAATCAAAAGAAGTTTTTTAGAAGTTCTTTATTATACACCACATTTAGATTCTGCCAATTGAAGACAATCAAGTCTAATCTGATACAACGAAAAAAGGAGGATGGGTAGAAAAACTTATTAGATACCATTGCATTGACTCCGGTATCTAATAAGTTCTACCTACTATTGGATTTGAACCAATGACTCCTGCCGTATGAAAGCAATACTCTAACCACTGAGTTAAGTAGGTAATTTATCACCGCAAAAGAAGACCCATCACCTCGGGGATTATAGATAGAATATAATTTCTAAGCAATACCAATCTGTTAACAGTAAACGGATCAAAGAGTTATCATGTGAGATTAGGAAATATCCATCTTGACAAGAAATTATCTATATGTTAAGATATCTATGACAAGGGCTATAGCTCAGTTAGGTAGAGCACCTCGTTTACACGTGCGCCAATGCTTTTCAAGGGAGCTTATTATGCAATGAACATAGTTGATCTTATTGAAAAATCAATGTCTTACTCCATAGATTCGAGAGAACAATAGCATGACAAATATTTTGTTCGGTCCGATTTTGGTGCGAAT